AAGATTTGTGCCAAAACAACGGATCCTAAGAAGAACAAAAGGCCTTGGACACGTAATGGATCTTGAAGTACTATTTCCGCATCCCCCTGACCAAATCCACCCACATTAGGATTACTCGTTAATGGTTGCTCGAGTTTAATGGATTCGCCCTCTGAAACAAGAAGTTCTAGGCCTCGAGGGATAATATCAATCACTTGGCGTGCGTTTGATGCATCCACTATGGTTATTTCGTATCCCCCTTTTTCTTTTCGTAAAATTTTGCTTATTATCCCTCCTGCCGTAGCATTATAAACTGTATTGTTACTTTTGCTACCATCAGGATAAATCTGACCCCTTCCCCTGTTTCCACCTACGTATATAGGATATTTTAAGAAGTGAACATCTTTATTAGTAGCAGGGTCTGGGGCAAGAATAGGAAAAGTTATTTCACTATATTTTTGACCAGGAACAGGACCTATCACAAGAATATTTTTTTTATTGGGGCGATAATTCTGAAAAGACAGATTTCCTATCTTTTCTTTCATCTCGGGTGAAATACGATCGGGGGGGGCTAATTCAAACCCCTCCGGTAAAATAAGAACAGCGCCCACATTCAAAGCTCCTTTTTTACCATTAGCTAGAACTTGTTTTAATTGCATATCATAAGGAATTTTAACAACAGCTTCAAATACAGTATCAGGAAGTACCGCTTGTGGAACCTCAATATCCACGGGCTTACTAGCTAAATGGCAATTGGCACATACAATACGCCCAGTTGCCTCGCGTGGATTTTCATAATTCTGCTGGGCAAAAATCGGATATGCACTTGAAATGGATGCCCAAGTTATTATATATATCATGAGTGAGACAGATATGGAGCGAGTAATCTCTTCCCTTATCCAAGAAAAGGTATTTCTAGTTTGCATGGTCCAATCATTTATCCCGAAAATTTCTACAATAAAGTTAGGTAGGTCGATAATATACTTCCCTAGCCACAATTCTGCTATTTACATTTACTGAAAAAATAAAAATTTTTTGTTGAAATATACATATACTAAAGAATCCCTCACGGGTAAAAAGAGTAGAGTAAAGTAAATACGACTTTGATTTAGATGTATAAGGTAAGAAAGATTAGAATTGAATCAGTGAATCATTTTTTAGTCATTTATTGCATGATAAATCACTACAAGTGACGGAGATACACGATTTAAATAACGAAAGATCCAATATTTAAAAATTGTATCAAGAATGACTGGAAAGGTAGAAACTAGACCAGATAAAATTTGCTCATAATGAGCAAACTCAAAATCTTTGTAAATATAACCAATCAGTAGTTCCCAACCGTGAGGCGAATGGAATCCGATACATAAATCAGTTAATAAAAGAATCAAAAAAGCTTTAATTGTATCACTTAAATTATATAGGAATTCTTGAACCCAAGAATTCAGAATAAAAAGCTTTTCCTTACCCCAAAAGGAATAACCACTTAGAATAATGAAAGATATTAGATTTGTCGAGAAGTGCAAGATTGTATGGATACGATAGTCATTGTGTATCTTGATGAATTGGATCGTTTCTTTGTGGATTCCTAGACGAAATTGTTGTAAATCGGTTTCTGGGTATTCCTTTATCATTTCATCCAGCTGGAATAGTTCCTCTAATTGTATGAATTTTTCTAGAACACTTTTTTCTTGAATATCATTCAAAAAAGTTTCGCATTGTCTAGTATTCCACCAATTAGTAATCCAAGTTTTCAAACTTTTATTACAGCAGAGAGAGATCAACCAGGGCAAAAAGACTATAGATGTAAAATAAAAAAAAGGAATGAATGCTTTCTTTTTTGCCATTTTTAATCTGTGAATTGTTAATGAACCTACCGCATTTGTTGATTCTATTAGATCTAATATTTCTATCGAGCATGAGTTTCTATTCTAATTCGAATAGAATGTATTGAGCCTATGAATCCATTTTATCTTTTTCTTTTGATTCAATACTTAGTCTTTGCTTTGAATCTAGAAAGAATACATAAATAGACTCAGAATACACTTCCAATTTGAATCAAGAAAAAAATTGGATTTCCAGGATGTTATTCCCCCTTTTTCGAGCAATACTAAAAGAATTTTTTCAAATAAAAAATATTAGTCTATTTTTGAGACGACGAAACTCCCTTTCTTTTCTATCAAATATATCAAAAAAAATGAGCATAAAAGAATAGATGAATGTTCAATTGAAAAAAAGAAAGAAATTCTTTAGTTTTTTTTCCTACTGACAAAGCATTTAGTCTATTAATTCATTTCAAAATACTTCAATTGGTACACGCAAGAAGTAAGCCAATTCAGCAGCTTTTTGCTCAATTTCTCGTGTAGTAAAATTCTCATCAGTACGAATTAAAGGAATAGCCCCTTGACCTCGAATTTCCATATAAAGGACACGCCGAGCAGAAACACCCTCTTTAACTTCTATTCTGATGGACTGAATATCTTTCATAAGGAATCGTAAAAAGATGCGACGACTTTTTCCAGGAAATCCCCAACGAAAAATACGCACTATTCCTTCTTTTTGGTCGAAAAGATCATAACCACTACCCACATTCCACAAAATAGTGCACCACAAATAGCAACTAATAAAGAGACCTGCGATCCCATAGAAAGACATCACAATCCCTTGTGGAAAAAAAATGATTTGCTGGGACGCAAATAACGATATAAAATTTCTACCAAGATAACTGGAAGTTCCAACCAAAAAGAATCCTAATGAACCTAAAAATAGGATAAAGGCCCAGCAGAAATTACTTGTTTTTCGAGACCCCGTTATAAATTCTATCCATATAGATTCTGATCGCCAATTCATATATATTAGATCCAGTTATACAATTTTTTGGAATTGAGAAAATACGACTTTCCTTTTTTTTTGTTTTCAAAGTAACTCTCATCAACTATTTTATTGTGAACCTTTACCTTAGGAGTAATTCATAGAATTGTTTCTATCTAAAATAATAATATCTCCTTCCTTTATATGATCCTCTAGAACTATATAGATACAAATAAATACATTGACTTAAATTTCATACATCGGCCCGATGATGATCCATTGTTCAAAAGAGCGCAAATTTATTTACCCATATAATACGTTTACATATGCATAAGAGCTTTTTTTTATTATGTTTGTAGGAATCTATGTGTTATACAATATTCTACCAAAAGGGTCTTATCGAATCGAAGTTTTTAAAATAAAAAAGGAGTGATATGATTAGGTCTCATCCGATCTAAAAAATCTTATTTTTTTGAATATGAAGAAATAAAGAAGCCATTGCAAGTGCTGGAAAGACTAGGCCGACTAAAGGCACCAAAATGGAGGGTAAGTTATTGAAAGTTGTCATAAAATGGGTACCTCAATTTAATATTTGTACCTGTTATTGTTATATTCTGAATTCTAAAGATATCTTAGAATATCTTGTATTTTGATTATTTCTATTATATATATTATATAATTATACTAAGTATCTTTAAGTAAATATATATCTAATACTAAATAGACAACCTAATAGAAATATATAGAATAGAATAGAACCTATATAGAAATAGAATAAAAAAATAAGTAGAAGAAACGCCAAACTAAAGAAATGGACTTATTAATCTTTCAAAATAAAATAGATGTATAATAATCCCCTTGTTAGATTTATTATTCTTTTTGTTATTTTTGTCTTCTACATAGTCATTAAAAAATCAAAAATTTTATTCAATTTAAAATTTCTCCAAAATTGATTAGAATCTGATCCAACAACAGGTAATTTTTGGGAAATGCAAAAAGATGAAAGACTCTCGATAGATCCGTATATATCTCTATTTGAATTATCTATACATATGCAAGCAAGAGAGGAAAAAGAACTTAGTTTGATTTGTCTAGTCTAATTAGAACTTCCCGAAAGCAAAAATTCACTTTTTATCTTGTTGATAGAGGTTTACTGAGTAGTAACCAAGAATATCGATAAAAAAAGTATTCGAAAGCAAAATGAAGTTTTCAGGGTTTTCGTTTAATTCTGATAAACTAACTATTCTATTTGATTTCATTTTTGTTCAAAGGAAAAAAAGCATGGAGCTGAAATAACTCACTCACAACACCTTTTAAAGGATTACGTGGTACAATTGCATCCAATAAGCCCTTATGTAATAAAGATTCAGCCGCTTGTGAACCTTCAGGCACGTCTTTTTTCAATGTTTGTTCAATTACTCTTTTACCCGCAAATGCAATATAGGCATAGGGTTCGGCAATAATGATATCCCCCAACATACCAAAACTAGCTGTCACCCCACCGGTAGTAGGAGATGTAAGAATTGAGATATAGAATAACTTTTTCCTTGATTGATAATCACATAAAACCGAAGAAATTTTAGCCATTTGCATCAAACTTAAACTTCCTTCTTGCATTCGTGCTCCTCCGGAAGAACACACTAAAATAAGAGGTAAACATTGATTGGTAGCATACTCGATCAAACGAGTGATTTTTTCGCCTACTACGGATCCCATACTACCCCCCATAAACTGAAAATCCATAACCCCAAGGGCTACCGGAATACCGTTTAATTGACCTGTACCTGTTTGAACAGCGTCAGTCAATCCTGTCCTTTTTTGAGCAGAGTCAATACGATTTTTATAAGGTTCCTCCTGCGAATGAAATTCAATGGGATCCGCAGAGACCATGTCTTCATCCATAGGATTCCAAGTATCCGGATCAATCGAAAGCTCGATTCTCTCTGAACTAGTCATTTTCAAATAATGTCCACATTCTTTACAAACATTCATTTCGACTTTCTTATACATTAATCCATAACAATTGTCGCATTGAATCCACAATTCCTTGTAGTTTTTAGTTATATCGAAATCCTTAGAACTCATTAAATTACTACGATTACCATTAGTTCTTATCTTGTCATTTTGGCTTTCACGACTCTTTCCACTTTCACTATAAATGAAATTAGAAATGGAACTTTGATTGGAATTATTACGATGGCTTAAAAAGT